CGTACAAAAAAACTTTTGGAATTCCCGGTAGAAAGAGATTTCCCTAATGACAAAGCTTTTAACGACGCCCAATATCCTTTCATTTTCCAAATATTTTTACGAATACGCTTTTTTGATATCGAAGTACGTTTTTTTGGAACTGCCATTTAAAAATGAAGAAGTTACTCATTGTTATAGTTGGATGTGAAAGACATCTATTGTTCTATTATTATTCTTATTCATTATCTATTTTTTCTCTAAATAATATAATATTCTCTTCATAAAAAAGAAATATAGATATGTCAAAGATCCATGAAAACTGGATCAAAAATGACTCGAAATAACAAAATATTCCGTAAAACCTAAAATTTTTGGTTTGGAACTATTAGTTCGCGTTGTTTATCTCTCAAAGTTATATCTTTAGAATCTGCATGTCATAGAAATCAAATCAAACTTAATAAAATAAAAAAAGAATCTAAAAGACCTTTATTTTCGGCATTCTATACTTGATTTACATGTAATAAAATACCAGGATTGTACTTTTGACTAATAAATTGATAGTCAAACTAGAAAAAAATACAACTAAATTCAATTTTAAAATTCGAATGAGACTAGTAATAAATCTGTTAAAAGATACGTGGTTTGATAAAAAAGGATCTTAGTCATTTTTGATCCTTTCTCGCTAAAAAGTTCATTTTAGTTCCATATTTTTATAAACTTTACTAATAAATTGTTTTGATTGAAATGGAAAACAATCAATCCCATAATGAATTAGTTAATTAATTGAAAATTAGTTAATGAATTGAAATAAACTAACTAAAATCAAGAGTTTTTTTCATTAGACCGATGACCTTAGTTAATCTTATAATTCCTATCAGCATCAAGTACTCTTTTTAGGCTAAATTTTTATCCTTGCTCTATGAATATAAATTTTGATTACGATAAATTATTCTATTTTTATTTTCCTATTATAAGTGTTCGTTTTTTTATATGTCACTTGGTCATATCATTTGACCAATTGTAACTTCTTTTTTGAATATTTGAACGGTTTTGAAAAGACTCAGAATAATTAATATTAATAAATACTAATATAAACTTCTTAAATCAGTTAGTGCATATCTTTATTTTTTATTGACTTTTTCGAAAGGTAAGATCCGGTGAATCGGAAACAATTAATTAAGAATAAAAAACTTTTTTTATGGAACAGACATATCAATATGCGTGGATAATACCTTTTCTTCCACTTCCAGTTCCTATGTTAATAGGGTTGGGACTTCTTCTTTTTCCGACGGCAACAAAAAGTCTTCGCCGTATGTGGGCTTTTCAGAGCGTTTTGTTGTTAAGTATAGTCATGATTTTTTCCATGAATCTTTCTATTCAGCAAATAAATAGTAGTTCTGTCTATCAATATGTATGGTCTTGGATTATTAATAATGATTTTTCGTTAGAATTCGGATACTTGATCGATCCACTTACTTCTATTATGTCAATACTAATCACTACTGTTGGAATTTTGGTTCTTATTTATAGTGATAATTATATGTCTCATGATCACGGGTATTTGAGATTTTTTGCTTATATGAGTTTTTTCAGTACTTCTATGTTGGGATTAGTTACTAGTTCAAATTTGATACAAATTTATATTTTTTGGGAATTAGTTGGAATGTGTTCGTATCTATTAATAGGATTTTGGTTCACACGACCTGTTGCAGCAAAGGCTTGTCAAAAAGCCTTTGTAACTAATCGTGTTGGCGATTTTGGTTTATTATTAGGCATTTTAGGGTTTTATTGGGTAACGGGGAGTTTCGAATTTCGTGATTTATTCCAAATATTAAATAACTTGATTTCTAATAATGAGGTCGATTTTTTATTTGTTACCTTGTGCGCTGTTCTTTTATTTGCCGGTGCGATTGCTAAATCTGCACAATTTCCTCTTCATGTATGGTTACCTGATGCGATGGAAGGGCCGACTCCTATTTCGGCCCTTATACATGCTGCTACGATGGTAGCAGCGGGCATTTTTCTTGTAGCCCGACTTATGCCTCTTTTCATAGTCATACCCCACATAATGAATTTTATCTCTTTGATAGGGATAATAACAGTTTTTTTAGGAGCTACTTTAGCTCTTGCTCAAAAAGATATTAAGAGGGGTTTAGCCTATTCCACAATGTCTCAATTGGGTTATATGATGTTAGCTTTAGGTATGGGGTCTTATCGCAGTGCTTTATTTCATTTGATTACTCATGCTTATTCTAAAGCATTATTGTTCTTAGGATCGGGATCCGTTATTCATTCAATGGAAACTCTTGTTGGGTATTGTCCAAAAAAAAGTCAGAATATGGTGCTTATGGGAGGTTTAACAAAACATGTACCAATTACAAAAAATTCTTTTTTATTAGGTACACTTTCTCTTTGCGGTATTCCACCCCTTGCTTGTTTTTGGTCCAAAGATGAAATTCTTAATGATAGTTGGTTGTATTCACCTATTTTTGCAATAATAGCTTGGTCTACGGCAGGATTA